GTTCGCTGACTTTCTAAGGTTAAGTCTAACCTTTCGCTCCCCTACTGAAAAGGGGCAAAGCCGCTTACTCATCTTAAGATTCAATTCAAAAGGCCCTACTTAGTTGACTGACAATGCCAAAGGCTTGCGAAACTAAGTAGGGCCTGAGGCCCCCTGCGAATCCGTAAATCTGAGGAGCATGCCACAACAAAAGGATGGTCCCCTACGCATTTCATTCTTTCCGGAAGGGAAAAAAAAGAAGTACCCCCCATCATGGTGAACCTCTCCTTGTGATCGGGATGAGGTAAATGCCTCCCAGCCGGGGGGCGGATCGAATCGGAGTTTCCTTAGGTAGCCACCGACCTACAGTTATCCTTAAACTTCCGTGCTTGGTGGAGAAGAAGCGAAGAAAGGTACGCTCGCTTGCTGTCTTGTTCTCTGCCGCGAACTGGGATCGCTCGCCAGCTAGGTCAGATTGGAGCAAGATTTTTTGAGAACATATTACCCATCTTCGGGGACAAGGGGCGGAACGACCTCTCGATCTACTTACAGCAGCCCAGGAAGAAAAACGTCGTCTAGGCGTTCCCTGTTGCTCCGATCTCCCCTACGCCTAGGGCGTTGTCTAGGCCAAGAGCCATAGTTAGTTGCAGTTTCCATTTGGTTGTTTTTTTCTCGTTGTTGATACCGGCAAGACCCAGCCAGATGATGTCTGCTGGTTGGTAGTGAGAGGACTCTTAGTATCTGCATACCCAAAAGGGGGGCGCTGATTAAAAAACAATCATTTTCTTTTTTTTCTTGCTCTCCCTTAGCAGCGGGAAAGGAGTCTATCTATCTGCCTAGCTTTGGTAGATTTCCCCCAACGCAATCCACAGAAATTCCACGAATCCCTTGGTGGATAAGTCCGACGACTCAGCAGCAGTGCGGAATTTAGTTTCTCGTCTGGTGGATCTGATCTATAGTTAGGGGGCAATACATACCAAAAGGTTCGAAGAAGGAGCGCGCATAAGAGTATATAACCAACCCGTATAACCTATTCACATTAGTGAAGCGGCTGGATGCATAAGGGAAGTGCGCCTTTGTGAGACCTTAGTCGGGATGCATAGGGGAGTCAACCTACGAGCACGGAAGGGCGTGGTACCGCTCTGGCCCCTCTCTAAGTAAAGGTAAAGTCTCTCCTTCAGCTAGAATGTAAGGAAATTGAAAGAAGCGCGGATAAGGGCCAAACGCGGTTGCTAGCATCGAAGAGAGCCGTCATCGACGATAAAGTGGGAGTTCGGACTTGGCGAACGAGCTCTTCCCGCGGGAGAGGAAAGCGGGGGCAGGCAAAATAACCATTCCGGTGGTTGATAGTGGAGCAAAGGCTGGATAAAACATGGATAGGCATGCCTTATCATCCAAAAGGATGTAGAAAGAGGAAGGGCTCGCGGGGTCGATCCCACATCTCATAGAGAGGAGGAATACCAGGGATGATAAGGGATAACTAACTCTACAGCTCACAGGAATGGGAAAAGTCATTCCACATTACTCCAGTTTTATCATAGCTTTATTTAAGAGAGAATAGGGAGTAAGGCTGAAATGGCTATATGGCTTCAAAATGCTTTTTGTTTTGAAACGTATGTTGATTGAATTAATAGATGCTGGGTGAGGGCTTAAAGACCCTATTCACATAGCGTTCCTGAACACATATTTTTCCTCGGGGCGGGCTGGCATTTCAAGCTGCCTTATTTTCATCCGCTGGTACAAAACAAAATAGCCCGGTTATGCTTTGATGAACCCCTATTTAGAAATATAAGGATCCTTTGATGGTAGTTAAATGCTACCGCCTGGGTGGGATAACCTCGGGGAAAGCAGCTGATCATTGACTTTCATTCTCTTATTTCCATGCCCCTCGCATCCAGAGGAATTGAACCTTAGAAGGGTCCTCTCTGGGCACCGATCGATATCCGAGATTCGATGAAAGTATGGAAGGCAGTAGCTTTCCCAAAAGTGAATTAAGGTCGGTACCTATAAGGGGCTTCAAGCAGATGAGAAAAGTAGACCCTAGCCGCCCTTCCTTAATGGCTCGGAGCAAGCAAAGTCTTACGTTATATACTATAAGCGCAGAAGGAGAGTAAACACACAATGAAATAGGTGGAGAGTCACATTTCTTAATAATGCCCAAAAGCCCCGGACTAAGGCGTGACCATAGGATCTCACAGTGTCGGAATGAGTTGAGGACGAGATGCGGTGTCCAGTCGTATTGGTAGGGATCGCTATGCCACCTGTCTTTTTTATCTTAGGCGTACTGCTTAGCAAAGCAAACGGTAGGTCATAGACTGGAGCAGACAGACCCTGCTACATCGTGATAACTCTCTTCAACCGGATCAACAAAGGCGAGATCAGCTCACTTCCCCACCGACTCAATCAATCGGAGGAAACTAAATCCTAAACTTAACTTCGGAGTGGCAAGCAGCAGAAAGAGAAAGTCCAACTTAGGCGTCAGGCTTGAGAAGGGTCATCGTTCCCGGCTGTCCTATGTTTGTTGTACTTCTGCAGGAGGAGCTCAACCCCGCTAACGTCGTGTTTTAGGGTTACGACGAGCTGGCTTCTGAGAGACTATGAGAATAGCGCTCGCTATCTTTCCAGCCATAGGCATATCTGCTTACTTATCTAGGATCAAGGGCTCCCTTTTATTCTGCGGATTCATATACTTAAGACTTTGGAAGAACTTCGCCACATTAGTTCCTTCGACAGGCTTTTTACGACTTCAACCGTTCCATGTGTAGTTGTTAACTCAACGATCCGCACCATGTGGTGCCAAACTTCTACCTTATAGTTACTACCTTTGGTGTACTAATCGCCCCCTTTTCAATCGGGGTTTACTTTTGATGGTGAGAGTGAAGCGAGCATGGCCATATGAAGTGCAGTTAGCATCAGCCAGGTCTTCAAGTCTTGGTGCTAATTCCGGAAAAGAAAGCCATAATTGCACAACCCAGAGTGGCCCAACGACCATTGTATTTAAGCGATGATGCATCATTTGGCAGCAACCTCTGTATATGTAAGCCAAGACGAAAGGTCCTAGATAGGGTTGGCGTCCAGCTACAAGTGCTTCAGCAATACTAAAGTACTCTCTTACTGGAGCCTCAGAAGGAGTACAGAAGATCTTTCTACTCAACCAAAAGACAAGGAAGGCTAGTCCGTCACTGGACCTTTCTTCTTATGGTAGTGAGACATGAATTTGGCCCAACCTTTGAAACTGCAATCAAGAGTCTGGCCGTCCTCAGTCTTAGCAGGCCCCATAGTGACAGCGCTCACTACCTCTCCGTATGGTCTGAACCCAGTAAGGGCTGCTACATCAAGAATGGTTGGACCCATCATTCCACACTTGAAATGAAAAGAGTTGGTAGAGATGGACCAGAAACAGAGTGCGGCGGAGAGAAGGGATTTATCGCAGTGAATGTCATAACGAGACAGTTGCAGAGCTTCGAAGATACCTACCCTCTTCCAGTGATCAGCCTTTGCTCTCTCTACACGATTCAGCCATGAAGTCCAACCATCAAACAGAGTAGGCCAATTCTTCAAGGGCTTCTTTTGGCCACTCCAGTCAGCCCAATTAATCCTTGGTTCGTCAAGAAGAAGAAATTCTTGACCTTGGCGCAGAGTAATAAAAACCTCCAAAATCCCAGAGGCTACACCTCTGAAGCAAGGCCCCAAGGTACGGCAATTGCTTCTCTCTTGGTCTGCAGAATATAAGGTTTCTCGAATGATGAGGTCAGGGTTGTTCGCCAAAATTTCCTTGGCTAAGGTTGAAGGGCATGGAGAAGCCATCAGAGCAGATTTTAAGAAAATGACGGTGACAGTTAGGGTGTTGAGAGTTACAGAGAAGAAAGGTTGCAGAAAGAAGAAAGTGTTGGGTTCGTTTCGAAAAGCAACTTTTATAAGGAAAAGGAAAGATGCCTCGATCAAGACAAAAAAAACGACGGCTATCATTGATCCGCTGCGTCTCAAAAAGCCGTAGTCATGATTAGCCCCGCACGTGTGAACAGGCTGTTTTCCAAAAGGCCTAAGTCCAAACGTCGCCTTGGTTTGAATTTTTCATTTGATCACTTAACCGTTACGTCAAAACGGGATCGTTTAACTAAAAGCGGTTCATGGCCAAAATATGGCCAGGTGGCAGTGATCTACGTTTGCATAGAAAAGGTGATTCTTACCTTTCCTGTTGAAATGATGAAGGGGCAGGTTGGCCTTACCTATATTTGATACATTCTTGGGAATGAGGCCAGTCCAAGATTTGATATACAGTAAAGATCTTTTGGCAGAAATTATAGAAAAGACAAGGCACAAAAGGAATTTTAACAAAAGGGCTACTTATTTTATTCATAAAAGTGTGGCCTGTAAGGCCATTACATGCGCTGTGTAAAAAGGAAAATACATAGTCTTTCAAAATAAAATGGCCAAACAGTGGCCTCTGATCTACGATCACCCTTCAGTCACCAAGAAAATCTTTCTTCACACTCTCAATTCTTCTCCTTCATTGTCTGGTAAATTGACCAATCTCTCCCTGATCTACGACCAGCCTCAGCCACGGTCTTGTCCAGAGCTTCATCCGCCTGAGCACGTTCTCTCTCCATATGCTCTATGGACAACTGCGCCATGGCTATTTCTTCTCTCAAGCGAGCAATCTGGGCTTCCTTGTCAGCAATCTCTTTTCTTTGCTCCTCTATATCCCTGGAAAAGCCACTCACCGCAGCAGACGTTTTCAGAGCATTGGCAGTAAGAGTCTTCAGCCTCTCTCGCCTCTTAAGGGTCTCCATTAAAGCTTCTTTGTCCCTCAAAAGCTGGCGGTAGTACTCAGCAGGGAGCTTCTTGATGCATTCAAGTACAGACCTCTCAAACGAAGGCAAGGAAGAGTCCGAAAGGAAAGCAAAATGGCAGCTATGGTTTGGATCTTCCTGGTATTGTAAGGCGAAAGGAGTTGATCCATATCCAGGCGGAGCAGTTCAGCCAATTGTTCTCTCAACGGAGGGGAGTCAGACGGACTACCAGATACTGGCCCAGCAGACTCACCAGCAATTTTTTCTTCAGGCAAAGGGGCTGGAGTGGGAGTAACTTCAGCAGGAGGAGGTAGTGCAAGGGTAGGCGGACTAGCAAATTCAATAGGGTCAGCCACGGCATTATCTTCAGACTCACTGGAACTGTCCGAATCAGCCGGAATCGCAATTGGCTCCCTAAAAACCACTGGTGGGAGAGTCGTTTGAGTTGCCGCCCTCACGGCAGCAGCAGCAGATCTCGTAACTCTTCTAGAGGAACTCATTTCCTCTAGCTTTCTCTTTCCTTTATTTGAAGAGGCCGGTTCCTTACCAGGCCTGTGAGAAGGGTAGAATCTTCAGGGCCTTCCGTCACCTGATGGACCCGTTGAACTGATCTTGATGATGAGGCAGAAGCAGGGGTTAGATTTGGTCTCGCTGGGGGCAGAAGATGTTCAAAAGTTGCGGGCAGGCTGCTTATAATCATATGCTCATAATGGGACGCCCACCAGACTTAAAAAGCCTCGCTTGAAGAAGGGTCCATTGGCGGGCGAACCATCTCAAAGCTTGCCAGCCTCTCTCGAAAATCTCTCTCAACATCTTCATGGCTCTCCTCGTCAAGGATAATGTATCTCTGCATGGACTGAATGTTGCGAGACCGAACGTGGGGGACAGGGATTAGTTGGTGGAAACCAAATTGTCGTGCCAATATTTTAGTAATACAAGCCTCAAAACCAGCCTCTGAGTTTTGACGAAGAAGATTTCCCCCTGATCTACGACCACCCTGGTCAACAGAGAACTTCCCCTGATTTCGTTGCGAAGGCGAATGGTATCTTCGGAGACACCTCTTGCAAACAACTCGTCATAGAACCAGCCATTGCCTTCTTCCCCATACATGAATCGGTGAAAGAGCAGTGGATTCAGTAGAAGTCGATTCGGTTGATGAAATGGTTCTGAAGTCGATTCTGCTAATGAAGCAGAAGTGGGCCACCATTTCACCGGCACAACCACCTACCTATGCACTAAACCACAAATGGAAGAGCCTGTAGTAGATCCAGCATTAGCAGCAGCACCAGCGGAGATACCAATAGCAAAGGCTGAGTCGGTAGCTAGAGAGGTAGGTCAGGCAATTCCATTTTGGGAGCCGACTCAGGTTTTGGAAGCCCCATAGAAGCCTAGATAGCACCTGTGCATAGGCCGTAGATCACCCATCATCAGAAGCGGGGTAAGCTAGGTCGGTAAGTAGCAAGCATCTGGGCACCGGTTGAAGAAGTCTCTAGATCCAGAACTAGTCGACCACAGTTTCATCACAAATGGAAGCAGAGGGAAGATAAAATTGCGGATCCTGTTGTTGAGGTAGTCTCCACCCATCTCCTGTGTCAGTCGATCCGATTTGATCAGCAGGTGCGAGGATAGCAGAGACAGAGAGAAAAGCTTCGTCAGCAGAGACGAGAGCTGGGGCGGAGGCGATCAACGAATTGACCAGGTGTAAGCAGAGGGAACTGGAGCAATTGCATTTGACTTAGTTGACTGAATGGATTGACTCAGTTGACCTAGTAGCAACTGTTCAAGTTTCTATTGCTTAGTCAGCATCTGATCAAGACAGAGAGCGAGTTTACGAGACCGTGCCCGCGCGTCAATCGAGTCACAGTTGGAGAAAAAGAGATAGTCCAGGCGTAGTTCCATTGTTAGTTCCAGTCCCGAATCCCGTTCGCGCGATGGTAGTGGATCCAGCAACAAAGAGGGCATGGAACAGAGGTTGGCATATGGGTAAGCATATGTAGCAGAGGGGGCTTTAGATAGTAGGGGGACGTTGATAGGTTTGACTGACTTTCCTCAGTTTGATGGATGGGCTGGCAGCAGACTCACCAAGGCTCTTGCTCTTGGGCGTGATCGATTCGAGTATCTATCTTTTGGGCAGGGAGCACGCTGAGACGGGAATAAGACCCTTTACGGGAAGTTTTCAGACCATTAAACTCTGCTTCTCATTGATCAGCCAGCCGAGTTGAGAAAGTACGGTGAGGGGCGGAGCGTAGTTAAGTTAGGCCAACAATTAGCATGTTATTTCAAACAAAGCACTAATGGAGAATATGAATATCTAATAATATGTGGTAGCGGAGTTAGGGTCGGTACCGAGAGGAGCGGATCTCTATTCTATATCCAAGGCGCATCTATATCCAGCGCTATACTTTCCTTTCTAAAACAGTGACAAGTCAAGAGTTGTCAGCCTGAACTACTTAGAATATTGAGCCCCTGAGCCAGCGTGTTGAGTCCGACCTCTCATCTCAAGCTAGGGAGTGCCCAGCCTTGTCCTTACCGGTCCTTACCGACCTCCTCGTGCCATCCCCAGTCGTCCAGTCCAAATAGTTTATTTAGGAGTCCCGGGCTAGCAAGTAGGAGTAGGAGGCCCAATGTTTATTGCCATCCCAATGCTTTCGTCTCCGGTCAAGATCGAGTAAAGCTGAGCTTTCCATAGGTAATGAATGGGCTAGTCAGCCAATTCTGATCTTTTTATTTAGTTTAGGAAGCCACTGATTAGGAAGTCAATGAGATCATAAATCCCGTAAAAGAAAGGATCATCACTGAACAATTTCATTGCCTTTATCAGGCGCAATCCATTTCTGCAGCAAGGAGTTGGGTATGATGAAATGATTCTTTAAGTGCTTCGAAAGATCGCTTTTCCGGCCAAGTGCTAATCTACAAAACAGCTTTTCGGGCGATCTATGGGGGGTATACAACAAGTACTCAACGCGGTTTCTTTGTAAGCAACTTGGCCGTATAAGAGATCGGAACCTATGAGCACATAAAGCGAAGCAACTAGTTTACGGAGCAAACCAGTAGCGGAAGAAAGCAGTCCACTTATAAGTCAGGACTGAGACTTCCTATTGAGCCAATTACCTTACTTGATAGTGATCTAGCCCGTGCTCGCTTTGATTTGATAGGAATTTCTCTGACCTAAACAACGGAATGGATCTTCCCCATGCGCCTATTTGTTCATGTCTCGCCTCGCCTCTTCTCAAAAAATAGGGGCCAGGTCGTCTTTCGAAAGGCCGGATTGGCTACTCTGTCCCATCCTTGTAGTTGTAGCTAGCGAACCCATTGATCGACGGTGCGTGCCATCGAGCTAGACCAGTGAGCTATTACGCTTTCAAGGTTTCTTTCCCCGAATCCCGGCAAGACCCCTTTAGGAAATATCCTTGGGTTTTTGCTCAACACGTAAGAAGAGGTCGTCCTATAACCCAACCCATCTTCATCGCAAGAAAGAAGATACAGAACTAGAAGAGCAAGAAAGAAGGCACATGGGAAACAGTTTGAAATCCATAACTAGGGATCCGCACTCCTACGTGGACATCTAGAAAGGGAGTACTTGGAGAAAGAGAAGAGTGATTGTGCTACGTAATACTATAATTGCAGGTTCGCTAGTTGCTCTCCCTTGTTCTCTAGGTTCGGTAACCCGGGTAGCTAAAGGCTGCCTTGCTTCCCGTTGTGGTGTAAATCTTTTTACGCAAATCCTTTTCTTTTAGGAAGATGTAATTACGATATTGACCTTCCTTGCTCAGCTTTTCCTCTCCCGGAGGTGATCTGAAGAAACAGAAAGGATTATTCCGTGTGGCTCGTCCGGATTGTTCTGATGGCTGGTAGCGGTTGGGCGCGGTTAGAGCAGGAAGTGCGGCATTGATGGGTTATTCCAATAAGAGGACTTCACCGATCGATCAAGTACTAGCATAAAGTAGAGCTTGGATAGTTGTTAGGGTCTATATAAATGTGAAAAGAAGATTCCCCTTCTCGTTATCCAAGCCGCGGTTGAACAGTTCGAATCTCGACTAAGAATCTACGCTTTTGCAGTCGATTGATGATACAGAGAGCTCAAGCTTTTCCTTTCTTTTGGGGAATCCCAGCTATTAAAGAGAAGATGGAGGCAGTTATGTTCAGTTCAGCAATTATTAAAAATTATGAAAAGTAAGCCGACTAATAGGAAGTCATACCGTGCCTGTGAATGGGTATTCTATTGATCTATGTTATTTGTTTGTAGAGAAGTCGAGTATTGATCCACGCGGAATAAGAAGGACTTGCTATCCAATGCATGTATTTTACCCTTATGCGATGATTTGGCTTCCTGTCTTAGCTGATAATTCAGAACTGGATGGTATTAAAGAAAGAATGGGAGCAGGGCTTTAATAAAGAAGAATTTTTGAAGAAAGGGCGCTATAAACCCCCGTCTTACCAGAGAAAGGAAAGTAATTAAGAGTTCAATCAAACGGGAGAGTGAAGGCCGTTAAGGTTCATATACGAATATGTGGATGTAGTGCTTTTCAAAGCCGACTTATATGGTATATAGGCGAGAGGCTGAAGCAAGGCAGTCCCTAGACTGTGAGAAAGAAAGCCCTAACACCTAACCTCTTCCTTGAAGACCCTGTCGGACCAAGCAATCAAGCAACTTGTCTTGATTCTCCTAGTATCACGTAGTAAGGGATCAAGTCCGGCGGCTTGAGGCTCTAAAGTCCTAGCAGTAAGGCTTGGGGAATTGGAAACTCGAGTCACGTTTTACGTGATCGATGCGGACACATCGTACCGAGCTTTTCTCGGGAGGCCCTAGATTTACAACAACTATGTTGTCCCCTCCACTCTTCATCAGTGCTTCAAATACAAAGTCGATGGTGGGTGATCAGAAGAAAATCGTTGGTGACTTAAAGCCATTCTCAGTTAAAGAATCATACTATGCTGCCGCAAAATCTTTCGTCGATAGTGAAGAGGCGACATCTACATCCACATCCCAGTCCTCTAAAAAGAAAGGGGAAGAAGAAAGAATCAAAAGAAGAAGAGGAGCGTAGCCATACGTATCCCATCTAGAATAGGAAGAGGATATAGAAAAGGAAGGGCTTTAGCGTTGTCGTATGCGACTTCCTTACTAAGCTTTTAGTAAAGTAATCCCTTGCTTCTTACCGCAAGTCTTTCTTTCGACCCCGGGTCTGAATATTCGATTTAGGCTCAAAAGAAGGTTGGCACAAAAGCGATAGACATTCAATTGTCTAGAAGACGATGCTTGCAAGGACAGCTCATGGCTAAAATGAATGAAGTGAAGCCAATTTCCCTAGGCCCAGAATCGAAAGAATAAAGCAACCCATTGAAAGCTGTCCAAAAGGAAGAGAAAGAGCTAGAATATGCCTTCTGTTTGCAGGTTTGACATTCTCTTTAGCAAAGAAGAAAGCACTACTTCTTCAATGCCAGTGGTGTGAGGCAGTGAGCTCGGGAAGTAAACTCTTTCAGTTGCTGTTCCGTAAGCCCTATTCACTCCTAGATGATACGAGGAATGAATCTCAGCAGGGGCCCATCAGCCCCCTCTTTTCAAAGAGAAGAAAGAAAAGATATGCAGCTTGCTTGCGGCTTTTAAAGGTCCTTCCTTCTCTACCTGCTTCTCAATAACCTCTGCCCCTTGGAAAAGAGCCCGAGGCACCTCTTTACTGATAAAAAGAATAGATAGAAAGAATGGGTTGACTTAATACATGATTTGAACCACTCGCATCTACTCTTTGTTGTGAAGCTCATTCCCCGATCCCTACATCAAATGAGTCTGTTCTACGCTTTTATGGTCGAAAGACTAAACCAAGACAAGTGAGCTAATGATGCCTCCTTCATCTTCAGATGAAAGCGGAATCTGAAATACATTGAGATCACCGAAAAATACACACAAAACTAGGAGAAGGAAGCAGCACCCAGCTCGATGAATCTGAAGCAGCAGACCTGCAAGACTCGGTCCTTATTTCTCAGTTGAAAGAGAGGAGAGGAAGGGAGAAGCGCACGGTTTTTGATCCTTTTATTGACGAGATTTTCAATGAAAGCTGAGATGGGGTAAGTTTGAAGAGTCAACTATTGCCCTACTTTTCTTATTTCTTAGAAGAATGGCCCCGGTATACTCCTAAAAAGGGGATTCTCGCTCTACTGAATCGAAAGAATTACTCTCGCGTTTGGAACAGATAAAAAAGAATATAAATGGGAGAGCAGGTGCCCTTCCCTAGTGGTTACCCCCCCCAGCCCAAATGGAAATGCCCAGATCATTTGAAAAAAAGATGCGTCAGTCACGCATCCTAATTGGTGAGCTTATGCCCGCCCTAGTTCCTTCCCTGCTCTTAGTTTGCTTTACAGGCACAATTTTCGCGAGTAAAAAGAACATGTGGTTAACCGAATGGATCACTGGTTGCTGGCCTTAGGGCCAGGAGCAGCACTGGTCTTTAATGGACCAGCCAACAAGTACCGTGGAAACCCCACAGCCCTCTATATATTGAGAAATTCTCGTGCTTCGTAACGAGAAAAATCCTCTTTCTTTGAAGCGAATTCCTGCCCTTTGGGATATTTATTAATGAATCGAAAGACTCAATCTTCCCAAACCGGAAGTACATACTTTGAATTTAATGAAGCTTTCTTTCCCTCGTTGGTACATTACGGGTTCAGCCCTTGTTTTCGCGAAGGTGACAAGAAAGGATTCCACACCTTTCCGTTGCCGTCGTTTCAATATGTTGTGATCTTATAAGAGGGAATTGCCCCCAAAAGGGTACCCAAACAAACCAGTCATCATATTGATCCCTAAGCTTCACGGAATCCGAGACATCTATTCTGTTCACCCGATATCATTCCATTCCTTTCTACCTTCGCTGAGGCGTCAAAGCCTCTACCAAGCCTCGGAACTCTCAATCTCAGAAATAAATGGAATACCCAGGTTGATCAAGCTGATTGCGAGATATAAAATTTGTTATCGAATTTCTCATTCCTTCCCAGGAACGGGGCTCTACCCTTCTCCATCGGATCCAATCGTTTCGGCCCTCTCCTCTCACCCTTATCTCAGATCGGAGATACAAACGATGTAGGAATCAAAGTTGATGCTTTATGCGACTTAGCCAATGAGCGGGCACACGGCCAAAACCTTCTTCTCTAGGATCAATTCGTTTTGGAGCAGCTGTTGATTTTTATTTTCTTGTAGCTGATGAAGCTTGAATGGAAAGCCTAGAGCTCTGGAGTGGTCACTGGGACATCCAGAAAAGCCATCCCATTCAAGATGCCCCTACTTAGACCCCTGTTCTCTTCTATCCTTGATGGATCAATTGAACAACTTTAGAGATTGATATTAACGAACCGCTATAGAAGCGAACGACTTGATCGCGAACTATAGTCTTTGTTTGTTCGACTGACCGACTCGAATCATTGGGCTTCGTTCCGGGTAGTGTTTAGTCAAAAGCCTGTCTCTTTTGGTCTTCACCTGTCTGCTTTCGTTCCACTCTTTTCCAACAACCTCTTTTTTTTCTGAAGCGGTTCAACTAAACACCGCTTTCGCCCCTTCCCCAGGGTGGCAGATGGGTCTAGAGAACCGAACTCTTTCACGATTTCCTTCCGGTTAGCTACACTTTTTCTGAGCAATTCACGTATCACTTGAGTAGTCGTACGAAACCTTAAGAAATGGTGATCTACTAGTTGATTCAAGCAGGATCTGTTGAAGACTGTCTCTTGTCTCAGTAGGGAAGAGTACAATCTTTTCCAGCACCGGACATTTTCACCACCGGTTCAATATGAAAGAGTCCTATATAATTCAATTAATTCGTTATAATACGAATGAGATCAAAAACCCTCTGCCGAGGCTCGAGTAGAGGAGGAGGTACTTGAACAGAGTGCTCTAACCTGGGATCATGGATAAAGTGCTCTTGGGATAACCCGATGAAGCCATCCCCCTCTTTTAGGGCTTCAGACTCCTGGTTTCTCCCTCTCATATGTGTAGATTCGACACTCAAATGAGATGATGGGCGACGGGAATTGAACCCGGGTGGGAAAGGATGCCGGCTTATTTTAAGTTTGAGGGCAGTACAGGAATATGACACCACTTGTAGCTCGGCCTCACCAACGATATACGCTACACCTTCCGAACTAGGAAAAGCAGTTCTTAATGAACGAGAAAGCGTAACAACTGGACCAACCAACTTCTTAAACAAGAGTTGGGGACAACCATACTGAGCTCTCCTGGACCAGCAGCGTACCTCCTTTAGTTCCTATAACTGGAAGAGTTGCAAAACAAAACCTTTGGTTGGCATACTGGATTCGATCGCCTTGTTGCAACAATAGCTGGCTTGCACGGGACAACCAACTTCCACTTAGACTGTAATTTGGCTCAGCGGAGAAAACAACTGACACTGTCACTGGGTCTTGCCCAACTACTGTAACGCGATCTAGCCCGGACTGTCGATCTCACTTAATCAACAAGCACCTAACTGTAGAATCCATCTCCGTCGTTGGAGCTGGCTGGGGAGGCTCTACACTCCTTGGGTTGGCTTTGCCCATAGGCTTTGAAAGAGTGCTATCCACTCTAAATTTCCAAATGTCAAAATAGTCTCGTGCCCGGTCCGCAGGCTGCTTCAGAGTAGTCAGCCTTTTCCTTCCCTTTCTTAGTTTTGTGTTAGTTGAAACGATGAACCCAATCAAACGATTAGATCAAAAGCATTGAACACTTGATCACCGCACCGGGTTGATTGAATAACTGTTATTCTCACTCTAATCGATCGGTAAATTCAGACTAGTGGCCAAAACCTCTTTTGTTTAGCGGGTCGTTACACAATCCTATCCTGCCTCACGTTTAGCTGGAAGCAGACTCATAATCTGATGTATATGTTTGAAGTGCAAGCGAAATTCACCTTGTTCTTGTTGCCGGAATGTCTTCTGCAACCTTCACTAGCCCTGAGACTGGTTGCACTCATTAAGAACGAGAAGCTGGTAGCTTTGAAGCTAGCCTTCACTACTTGACTTGCTTCCCTGGTTCGGAGGGAAGCCCAACTAAGGCATCTCATTCTTCTTTTCCTGATCTTTCTCCCGATGCTGAGCCCAATGGAACTTCGTATCCATGTCTTTCAACCAATTCCGATCCTAGCAATGGACCCAAACAACTAAGCTTTTCCTCTGTCTGCCCGATATCCAATGCCCCAGCTGGTAGAGAGGAAGTTTTGAGCCAATGAAGTTCTTTCTCCCTTGGTCAGCGAACCCAACTGGTATTTCTCTCCTTGCCTGGCGATCTGAACCCAACGAGCGGGGCCAAAGAAGGCTCGGACCCGGAACCATTCACTCGGAAGGACACCAACTGGTATCTATGCATCTCACCCTGCTGAAAGGGAAGCGGAACAAAAGCAATGAGAAGGAGTTCGTAGCCCTCCAACCAGAACTAATCAACCCGCCTCTTCAACATCTCCATTTCCCATTCCATCTCTGGGATCCAATGCTTCTTCACCGGGCCCGCCCGATCCCATTCCAATGCCTAGCGATCTAAGCCCGAAAGCATGGAATCACCATCATTCTCCATATGACCCGATAGCAACACCAGGATCCCAATCCAAGTATTTCCTCTCTCCTGGCAATCCAGCAAAGAAAGGAGGGGAGAACCCCGGTATCTATCTACTGGTCACCCAGAATGAAAGCTCCTGCCCTCAAATGCTTGTCTCTCTTCTCCTTCCCAACGAGAGAAGCTAAGGGAGCGCCGTTAAGGCCGGTTGTCCAATCAACGGAAATGGGAGTCAGTGACCTAATGGAGGTACTGAGCCCAAAGCTGGAGCTAATGTCTTCTGTTCCAACCCCAGGGATCAAATGCTTGGGAGGCAGCCTCTGCATCTGCATTTCCATTCCCAGGGAGCAGCTGGCTTAAAGCAATCAAGTGAATCCTTGCCATCAGGACCAAACATTGAGTTAGATCCCTAGCGCCCAAGCAACGGCAGCTAAGAACCTTTATTCGAGACCATTAGTAGGTAGCACGTCGAGGTTCCAAGCCGAACCAAAGCAATCTATTTATCCTCTCCAGTGGAACCAACTAGCGATCAAATACCAGCCAAGGATTCCACTCCTTTACTTCTCTCTCCACCTGAATCGACGGTTTAAATATCTTAGTAAGATATATCGGTTCAGCCAGCTAGCTGCATGCCGTATCGGGAAGCGCTGATTCATTCCCCCGATTGTGGAATTTCGACATGTTTGTGGTGAACGCGGATTTTCTTTCATGCAAGTGAGTTACGCATTTTGTGATCCGCAATTCGTTGGGCACTTCGGGGCCGGTTTGCCAATCAACTGACCCGCTTTTCCTATGTCAACAAGGGAGAGACCCTTCTTCCCCTCCAGGCCTTCTTCTCTCTCTCTCTACTAAAAAATTAGAATTAGTACGATATGGCGCTTCACATTTCGGGCGAATGCTCCTTTGCTTACGCGTATCGCATATCAAAGTGTTCAAAACATGTCCGAGAACTTGTATAGAGAAAATCCTGCGGCGTAGCAGTTCTTCCATACCAACTTGGTTACCCTTTTAAGGATCTATAGGTAAAGGAGACTTAGAAGAGAGAGTGCTGGCTGTGAATAAGGACTCAGGGTGTGCAACAGAAGAGGTGGAGTTAGGCACCAAGGATACGCACACCAAGGATACGCAATAGAAGATAGTTTATGTCAAGAGATAGAGGGGACGAAGGCTCAGGATCCTCAATATAGTTTTTAAAACCTAAAGTTCAGGAGGTGAAGTGGAAGAACTTGCCGATTGCCGAAGCAAGCTGGGAGCGCGCCGAAACCTTGTTGCCTTTCGTGGACAAGATCGAAGATTTTCTGAACAAGAAGGCGACGAGGACGTCTGCAGAATAAGTGGGGGAGAGTGTCACAGTCGTGTCTTAGTGTCCATGTAATGTACCGTGATGCTCCCGAGTCGTGTCCATGTAGCGTCTAGGTCGTAGGAGTCGTTACCCATGTATGTAGCATAGTGGCAGTTTTGTAAATATGAACTTGTATAATTGGGCTTTAGGTCCCCAAGGCCCAGTATGATTGGGCTCCACTTTTGATGTTTCCTTTTGGGAAGCCCATAAATGCTTAGCATCTACCTTGAGGGTCTGCAAGAGAAGAGTCGTGAAGGCAAGTGTCCAAGGGAGCATCCAAGAACCCTGTAAGTTGCCAACCGATTACCATCAAGAAAAGCTTCCTTTTAGGCATTCCATCATCTTGTTTGCCTTCCAAATTGGCTATTGCCACCTTGTGTTGCCTTGTGTGTGTGGGTTTATTTTTGTTAAAATAAGTAATTTATTGGTCGGTCGATACGATACTCTTTCTTGGGTTTTCAAGCGAATTGGCATGGCAGGAAGAACTAAGCTAAGGCGTGCAACCAAAGAGAATCCTAGAAATGCCTACTTCCCCATCCGATCTATATCTATGCCGGGGAAAGAAAGAAGAGCTTTCGAAAGCCAATCGTAGGTCTGTTTCCGATCCTTTCTTTGAGGGACTGACCCCTTGAGCGACTGCCCAGAGCTAGAGTTCGCTACTATCCTTGATATTCTCATTTCTAAAATACGGTGATTAGAATCCTTTTTTGTTTTGTTTTGACTGAACTCCCTACTGAACCCGTATTCCCAGGCTTGCTTAGAAGCCCTGCCAGACAAATTGAGGTATTAGCTGACTAAAGAGTGATAGTTCAAGCATTGATAATAAGAAAGAGACTAGTGCTCGCGCATGAAAAGAGGTAGAGAATCGAATCACTCCCTAGAAAAGCGATCTTCCCCGCTCGGGACTGGACGAAGCTTCAGCAAACTCCAATTCATATTAGGGTAGGGATTCCCGCTTGGCCTAGACGATCTTTCATTTCCCTCGAGGATGGGAGTTGATAAGTGGAAGACGGAGGACAAGGAAGAAGATGTAAAGAAGAGTTTCACCGCGCAAAGACAAAGGAGAAAAGACAAAGTGATTCTCCCGCGGGCGGGCTACTGGAGCTTCCAGGAAAGAAATGGATGGGGTGGATCCTAGCTCAACCCAAACAAGAGATATTACATTATACCTTTCACTGAGATACGTCGTATCACCCTGCTTCAAGGGCATTTGATTCCCCCGTTCACAAATGCCTTTCTTAGCTCGAGTCCTGTCCTTATCAAATCAATTTAGTGAACTGTACCAATCACTCTTCGACTTCGCTTTCGGCCTGTGATGAATAGGTCTTTTCATTCCCTTGCCTAGGTTCACTGCCTATCCCATTAACTGCCCACCCTGCCTTCCTTATATATATAGGTAAGCTTGTCTTTACTCTTTCTAGAGCCCTGCATGGATTCTTCTTCTGAACATCAAAGAACTTTGAAAAGATTGTCTTTATTGGAATTCCTGTTTCTGTTGGGGTTCCTTACGGTCCTCTTTCCTAATGTTGCATTCGCGCTCGGATCTATCTGATTTGATTCTTGATCCTAGCCTCGATCTCTCTGGGCTTCCCTAAGCTATCACGATTCTTTCCTAAATCCTCAACTCTATCCCATCTATGGGGGCTACTCGATGTCTTAACTGCTTTGGGCCTACTACAACGGATACGGGCTCACCGAAAGAACAAGGACCCTCTTTTCATTGATCATTCCAACAAGAGAAAGAAGAACTAGCGACTCCCCCTCTCTCCACTCACGTAACATTGTTAGCTCTCAGAGGTCCGCTTCGCTTAGCCTACTGTGTAGCCTTCTTTCACTGTAAGTAAGGTAAGGATTGCTAGCGGTATAAGCAAGCTCGGGTAAACAGATGAGCTGGCAGACGGAGCTACGGCCGGTAGGGGAAAAGGTCTGTGAAACAAGCAAGCTTAGCTTTCTGTAAACTGGAGTTAGAGCATGGTAGTTCGTAGGAGAAGTGGGAGATTGATTCGTTTAAGTAGTTAGGGTAAACGAGCTAGGTAGCTTGCTTTGAGTTGAATATGGACTTTCCAGTAGTATTTCAGATGGGAGTACAAACAAGTAAGTAAACTAGCTAGCCGCATTCCCAGCTACTTAGTACCCTTCTTTCACTTACAGCTATCTAAGACATTCAGGGGCTGTGTAACTGCTGTTAGAACGCTTTTCTTAATCCGTTACGGATGTCGAAAAGTGAAGATTGGTTCTGTACCAGGTCATGGTGATATGCTTGATAAAGGTTTGTTTCGTCGATAGCATTTTCTGATGTAGGATGCGTAGTAGCTGTTGTCACAGTAGGGGTCCTAAGGCGGGAATTGTCCTAAAGTAGCCATAGCGTTGATTGCTCTCCCTCTTCTATTGTATGGGCGAATTATCTTAATGAAAGCCTTCTTTTTGGCTCTCGTGTGAGGGTTGTCATAACTTCTGTCTATCTGCTGTTAAATGACTTTATAGAGTCCTAAGGGTAGTCTCAAAGATAACGTATTAGTTTTGATTAGCTGTCCCAGGGAAAGGAGTAAGTATTGGCTGTTGGCATGTCCGAGCTAAGATCGGTTGAGGCAGGTAAAGACGGTTGCCTAGCTTACTTGGTAAAGGACTCCTTTTTTGTTTAGCGGTCATGGATCGATTCTAGGTGGTTAACTTGTATACCCCTATTCTCAGAGTTCACATTCTGATCTAGAAAATCTACTTTTCAGATGAGTTCCATAGTTTTGGACAGGACAGGTGGAAACTAGGAGGTAAAGCTTCTCTTAAAGCAATCGGGCAAATGCGTGTATACTAGCTTACTAGCTTTAGTAGCTTGTGTACTAGCCTCTTAAAGGAAGCAGTGGTACGCTGATTTGGGATGCTAACTAAGTAGATGCGGAAGCGAGGTGCGAAAGCAAGCGGGCAACAAGGGGGTCGGGCTAACGGTTTATTTGCTCGTTATTCCTGTTCGAACAGGCATAGGAACTGTTAAGCCAGCATAGAGCAAAGCTCAACCAATGGGCTATTTGCTATAGTTCAAAGCCCTGTTCATAGAAGGTCTGGAGACATGAGAAGGTGGTTTACTTACTTTTGTACTAGCGTGAGCGTACTTGTGTGTTAAAGGGGTACTTTATTTGGGCTGCTAAATAAAAGTAGAAGCTATAGGCTTTCGCGCCTTGCTGTTAAGTAAGGCGGAAGCTAGCTACTTGCTAGTTAAAGGTGCTTGCCCACGGCTATTCGTAGATCTGGAGTTCTATAGCCGATTGTGCTACTTTCAATCCTTAGTAGCGGGTATTAGGTGAGAGGGCGCCTATATCATAGCTGTTACTGTGCTTTCTGGATACCTTTCCATGCTTTACAGCTACGCACCTTGACTTTACTTTAGTACGACAACTAAAGTAAAGTCAAGTAGCTTTGATTTGGGAATAAGCTGAAAGATGCTCCCTTGGATCGGCCTATCTATGGTAATCTCGGTTTCTGCTTTTAGAGGGAGGCATTACCAGTCCATGGTTCTGGCGGGACCCGCGCCTAGCCCATATTTGAGCCGGATCGCTGATGATCGCCAGAAGGACCGCCTGAGGAGGACGAAACTAAAGAGGTCTTATGCTGAGTTCCGAGCTTTTAATAGAAAGACTTTGTCATCCGGCTATTAACACACAGTCATTGCGGACTCTTCTCGGAATCCCGACCCGATTTTAGCGATTGATTATTCCCCGTCTCAATACGAGGCGAGGGAGATGACTTTTCCATAATTCAGCTCCGGTTAGCCTTCCATCATAGCTGTAATTTCTGTGTGAAACCTTCGTCACCGGCAAGGATGTATCCTTGCTTGCCGGGGTTCCAAGTGGAATTTGGGCGTGACAGCATGGAGGGGGTGCTGTCAATGTCATCATTGCCTCAGTCATTTCATTCCCAATTCGAGTCAGGCGGTAGTCTCGATCCGTGTGTTACCTGGCCTGCTGCCTCTTTTGCCAGGCGGTCCGCCCAGAGCCCAGACATTGAACCGTCTAGGTACGCGGGGTAGATCACCATAGAGTCGTGCGTCAGCGACCCTATAGACTCCATTATTCTGACTTGAATCAAATTCTTTGGTTTGCCACGAGCATCCAGTTAGTAACGAGTTTGGAGTCCCCGATGACTTCCGGCATATACCAATCTCCTTGGCTTTTTGGATGCCCAACGACAGAGCTTTCAGTTCTGCTGTATTTTTACCCTAAATGTTCCGAACCTTCCGCAAGGGTCTGACCTGTAGTTGTCTTGAGCACATAGCCAGCCCCAGCGGGACCTGGATTTCCATTCCACGACTAGCACCGTCGTAGAAGAATTTTACACAATTGTGTCCGCCGGATGACAGTTGTCTTGTATGGGATTGTGGGCTCAGGTTATAGTGTAGATTCAACTCAGCACGTGGCGTGCTTCCACTGAAAGGGTATAATAAGGGGTATCCCGTAGAGCTTGGGTGGGGCAAGTTCTGTTGTATCGATGGTAGTATCCGAACAAGAGCTTGCCCCGGGGCCCCTTCAAAAGTCGCATGGTTAGTGCCAGATTTTATGCACAATCATCTTTGGTAAAGCTTGGTTTAGCCATTTCAACATTGGAGTCCCTTCACCTTCCTTTCGTATGTAATTGTCGTAAGCCCTGATCTCATAGCTTATCCATTCTTTCAATAGTTGGCAGGGCTGAGTCAGCTGGAATGAGAAAAGTAAAAGTTCCTGATGTTATCCTTTCACTTCGAGTTCCGAAGGTTCGCACGTGGGTTCCATAGATGCCCGATTCGTTTCCGATATGCGCTTCCCTTCCATCCGACTACACTGAACTCCTCCTAAAAAAGCGCGTAAGGTGCCACCCACCCTTTCCCCTTAGCCCTCTCACTCCCTAGAAAGGTTAGATCTAACTCGGTCCAAAAAACTTGAATAGGAATGAGATTCACAATGCCATCATTGTATGACCGATAGTAGTACATGGCTGACTTGGAAAAAAGCCCTTTCCTTTTAAGTCGTTCCTCTCCTTGTACAGAGCTTCCCTTCTTTCGCTAACTCGCTACTCGCCTCCAAAAAAGAATGAACCCCAACGTTTTATTAACGGGCATTTTCGGGGACTAGCCCGCTTCCCATGTTAAAAGAGGGCAATTCCTCGCACATAATTAAGGGAGCCATTGAAAGGTGACTAAAACACCAGAAACGGGGACTACCCGAGCTAATGATAGAGGCAAGAACACTTTCCGGCCAAGTCCCATTAATTGATCATAACGATATCGTGGAAATGCTGCACGGACCCATATATATAGGAACAGAAAGAGAATCACCTTGATACTAAACCAGATCGAGCCCGGGATCTTTTTGAAAATGGGAAGATCTAGGATAGGAGGCCAACCTCCTGGAGAGAGCGATGTGCATGGACCAGGTGAGTAGGGATGCAGCTCCGTGGACCGCTCGTCGGGCCTGATAGGTGGTGGTATCACACCCTTCTCAAAGGAACCGTACGTGAGACTTTCGCGTCATACGGCTCCGTCCCGGAATCAGGACCTCCCCTTTCCTTTGACCAACGGGTCCTCGAACCTATTTCTTGGACACTGTACCCTACCCTATGCGGTAGAGTGCTCGTCCCCAGCCCTTTGAAGGGGAACTCTCCCTTTCAATTGAGAGAAGGCCTCGGAATTGACTCCCCCCGCTTTGAGATCCGAAAGAAGAGTATGCAGTTTTTCCAAGGACTCCTCTCCCGTGCGGGTTCGAGAATTCTCGAGGGCCCGGGCTCCCTGTCCAAACCAATCCCCTTCTGGGTTCAGGACAGACATTTGAAAAATAATGTCTACCTTGACCTCGAATAGGTCTTCGGCTTGAATCCGGGTGAATTCCATTTTTGTGGCAGAAGGAGAGGGGTCGGTGGCTAAGAGTCGGTGCTGGATCAAAAGCACCGAATCCCCCCCTATCACTTCATCCGGTTGATACGGATAGGGGACCACCCGTGGGGTCTGATTCGCAGGACCAGCTTCCTCCCCCCGGTGGTGAACTAGAGCTGGAAGACAGCCCTCGTTCCAACGGGGTGTTTGAGCTGATATAATCCAGTGTTCCGCATGTGGCGCTTTCTTCGAGCTGTCCATCTCTATTTGCCCCTGATCCTCCCGTGCAGTGGTCCCACTGCAGGTAGCCACCCGTTTTGTTGCAGCTTTTCATCCGTCTAACATAGCTTTGTCGCCTTTGTTTGCTCTCCGCATCGTCAGACCCCCCTGCCCGCTGACTTACTGGTCACTTTACTGAGTTCCTAGGAACGAGCAAGTAAATTAGCCCCAACGACTTCGGAACGGGCATTTTCGGGGACTACCCGAGCTAATGATAGAGGCAAGAACACTTTCCGGCCAGGCCTTACTATAACCAACCTCACAGATCCCACTCAATCTTTTACACCGATGTATCGTACTCTCTCGACCAGGTCATCATAAGAATGCTGCTAAATCTTTCCATTCCAAAGTGAGAGAAGGAGGGAAGGCGCGCTACAACTAACATAACAGCCAGCTGAAAAACGCTAGCTAGCTAGGCTAGCGCGCAATGGCTTTCTCTGATAGGGGCTCGCTTCTTCAAGCTCCGCCCAACCTATACAAGGTGCTGCTCGCTTTCTCTCAGCCACTAGTGGCTTATGTAGTGGTCGGCATTCCTACGTGTTCCTCCTTGCCCCCTACTTAAGAATCCAAAGGTGACCTTTGGATGTTGTCGTGACGCTTTGGTTACGAAGGTTACCGGGGTCTAGGTTTATGGATGGATTCCGTCAGCGAAAGTCCCTCAAACTCAATCAATATCAACAACATGTCGTGCCCGGTTAGGCTTGGTTGATTTTGTCAGAAAAGAAAGTAGGTTTCGGGGGTTCATTGA